ATCACATCAGACATCGGGAGAACGATGTATTTGTTTCTCCGAACTTTTCAGTATTTCGAAGAGACCGTTGTTTCCATCTTTCTTTTCCTGGACTACTGGGACTCTATCTTGATCCTGTGGCGATTTTGCATGCATATATAAGGACAAGTAATGTTTGACCTACCCCTAACGGTCAAAGCGAGCCCTATTCTGAATAAAATAGGTTTTAAATAAAATGGATCTCCCCAGGTAGGATTCGAACCTACGACCAATCAGTTAACAGCCGACCGCTCTACCACTGAGCTACTGAGGAAAAAAGAGGGTTAGATCCGATAGACGTTAAAGACTCTTGTTCTTTGGACCGACCCATGAACATGCATGAACTATTGAGAAACTAAATAAGGTTTTTCCGTAACTCTTGGAACTTTGTGTACACCCCACCCTAGAGTTATTGAACTATAAATACAATAAGATCTATTATTATTATTACTACCATTCAATTCTTTTCTTACTTTAAAAAGTTATAATTCGATTATATAGAAGCTTGAAATAAAGAGATCATTTTTAGATTTAGATAAAGGAGGATTGGCGGGTGAAAATAGCAGTTTACGGAAAAGGCGGAATCGGTAAATCAACGACTAGTTGTAATATCTCAGTCGCCCTAGCAAGACGTGGTCAAAAAGTGTTACAGATTGGGTGTGATCCCAAACACGATAGTACTTTCACTCTTACAGGATTTCTAATACCTACAATTATAGATACTTTACAATCCAAAGATTATCATTACGAGGATATTTGGCCCGAAGATGTAATTCACAAGGGTTATGGAGGGGTGGATTGTGTGGAAGCAGGGGGTCCACCCGCAGGAGCCGGATGTGGAGGATATGTGGTGGGAGAAACTGTGAAGTTGTTAAAAGAATTAAATGCATTTTACGAATATGATATTATATTATTCGATGTATTAGGCGACGTGGTTTGTGGAGGTTTTGCCGCTCCATTGAACTATGCAGATTATTGTATAATAATTACAGATAATGGATTCGATGCATTATTTGCAGCTAATCGTATTACTGCCTCTATAAGGGAAAAAGCTCGTACACATCCACTCCGATTAGCAGGCTTGGTTGGAAATCGTACATCTAGAAGAGATCTTATCAATAAATATGTAGAAGCCTGTCCAATGCCCGTAATAGAAGTATTACCTATTATCGAGGATATCCGAGTTTCCAGAGTAAAGGGTAAAACCTTATTTGAAATGGTTGGATCTGAACCATCCCTTAACTATGTGTGTAAATATTATCTAGATATAGCAGATCAAATATTGTCCCAACCAGAAGGTATTGTCCCAAAAGAGATTCCAGATCGGGAATTATTCAGTTTACTCTCTGATCTTTATCTAAATCCCATTGGTGGTGGGGGACAGAAAAAAAAGAATCAGGAGAATTTACTTGGGTTTACGAGAATTTAGAATCAACAATTAATTCACAATTCGTTGTAAATTTGATTCTTTCTTCTTATTATCCTTTTTATTCATTATTTCTTTTCCTTATTTATCCCCAGCCATTTATTCTTCCCCTCCCTATTATGCCGGCCAAAATTGATGAAACTATAACTTTTGAATGTGAAACGGGTAATTATCATACTTTTTGTCCCATTAGCTGTGTATCCTGGTTGTATCAAAAGATTGAAGACAGTTTCTTTTTGGTAGTGGGCACAAAAACATGTGGTTATTTTTTGCAAAATGCACTTGGAGTTATGATTTTTGCAGAACCCCGCTATGCAATGGCAGAATTAGAAGAAGGGGATATCTCGGCCCATTTGAACGATTATGGGGAATTGAAAACGCTTTGTATTCGGATAAAAAAAGATAGAGACCCCAGCGTCATCATATGGATAGGCACTTGTACTACAGAAATAATAAAAATGGATTTGGAAGGTATGGCACCCAAGTTGGAATATGAAATTGGAGTACCAATTTTAGTGGCAAGAGCAAATGGACTGGATTATGCTTTTACTCAAGGGGAAGATACTGTGTTAGCTGTAATGGCACATCGTTGTCCAGAACAGGAATTCCCCGTTGGTGAATCAGAAAAAACTAGAACAAAAACAAATTTATTCCCTTTTCCTCTTCTTAAGGAAAAGAAATTGGTAGAATATGCAAATCATCCTCCCTTAGTTCTTTTTGGGTCTTTACCTTCGAATTTGGTCTCTCAACTTAATACAGAATTAAGACGCCAATTCATCAAGGTATCGGGTTGGTTGCCCGCTCAGAGATATGCCGATCTTCCATCACTGGGTGGTGGAGTTTATGTTTGTGGCGTTAACCCATTTTTGAGTCGTACAGCAACAACTTTGATAAGACGAAAAAAATGTGAATTAATCGTAGCTCCTTTTCCTATTGGTCCGGACGGAACGCGTGCTTGGATCGAAAAGATTTGTCCTGTATTTGGTATTGAGACCCAGAGTCTAGAGGAAAGAGAGGAACGGATATGGGAGAGTTTAAAGGATTATCTTGATTTGGTACGCGGGAAATCTGTATTTTTCATGGGAGATAATCTCCTAGAAATATCTCTAGCAAGATTCTTAATCAGATGTGGTATGATCGTTTATGAAATTGGTATTCCATATATGGATAAACGGTATCAAGCTGCTGAATTAGCACTTTTAAAAGATACATGTATAAGAATGTGTATACCAATACCACGAATTGTGGAGAAACCAGACAATTCGAATCAGATACGACGTATGCGCGAGCTACAACCCGACTTAGCCATCACCGGAATGGCTCATGCTAACCCGTTAGGGGCGAGAGGAATTGGTACTAAATGGTCAGTTGAATTTACTTTTGCCCAGATTCATGGATTTGCCAATGCGAGAGATGTACTTGAATTGGTTACCCGCCCTCTACGACGTAACGAAAATTTAGATAACTTGGATCGGACCACCCTGGTCAGAAATACAAACGAGTTCTATACCAGTACTCCTACTCCTAGATAAAATAACAGAGAATATTTGTATTAATAGCATATGTATATATCCAGATGTTATAATATCTATTCAAAATCGATTTTCTATTTTCAATATGTTAGATATTGGAATCTATTCTGTTAAATCAAATTTATGGATGTATAAAATGATAACTATTCCTATCTGTATCTCCCATATATATATGGGGGATACCAGATCTATTTATTCTATTCCTATTTCCCATTCTTTTATTTCGATCAAAAAGGAGTTTCGATATGATAAGAGTACTTGGTCTACTATGGGATCCATTATCATCATGGATAGAAGTCTCAGGTCCGATCATTTTATTTGGGCTATATTATGGATTTCTCACTACATTGCCTTTTGGTCCTTCTAAAATATATTCCATGAGATCTTTCTTTTTGGGAGAAACTCTCTATGGTATAATAGCTATAAGTGGTTCTATTACGGGACAATTAATAGTTTTTTTGTCCATGTACTATTCGCCCATCTATGCAGCGTTGTGGAAACCTCACGCAATAACTTTATTGGTCGTACCATACATGTTTTTTCGTTTTTATAAAATGAACAAAGAACCTTCAAGTTCTGAATCTCTGCACCCCATAAATTCGATCAACAATCCAAAAATTATAAGTCTATTTATGAGTGGTCTAATTCTTCAATTGTGTAATCCCATTATTTTAGCAAATCCCGTATTAACAAGACTGGTGAACCTCTTTCTTTTTCGTTACGGCGGTAATATATCATTTGTGATAAGTAGTTTTTGCGGTTGGTTGGGTGGTCATATTCTATTCATAATTTTGACAAAATTGGTATCTTTCCGTATAGAACGTAATTCACCTATCAATTATACTATATTAAAACGTTATATCCATCGAACCTTTAGTCTACTTCTTCTTTCTTATTGTTCATTCTATTTAGGTAGAGCTCCATCACCTTTTCTTAAAAAGAGAAATAATGACGCCAAAAATGATCGCTCTGTGACTAGCCACTCTGTGGCTATAGATGATATCTCTGTGGCTATAGATGATATCTCTGTGGCTATAGATGATAGCTCTTTGGCTATAGATGAAGATGATAGCTCTTTGGCTATAGATGATAGCTCTTTGGCTATAGATGAAGATGATAGCTCTTTGGCTATAGATGAAGATGATAGCTCTTTGGCTATAGATTCAAAAAAAATTAAAGGACTTAAGAAGGAAGAAAAATTATCATGGTTCAAGCGACCATGGCCCATTATGTTCTTTGATCATAATAGAGCTTATCGGCCAATACGATATATCGGGAATAGCCCATTTACTCGACTAGGTCCTGTGAGGACCGAAGTCTCTCAATATTTTTTTGGCACATATTTGAGTGATGGAAAACAAAGAATCTCTTTTACGTTTTTACCTAGTGTATTGGTTCTTGGGGAAAAGCTCGATAAATATAGATATCTTTCAGGTATTTCTTGCTCATCTGAGGATCCTTATCATAGATGGATCCATACCATTAAAAGAAGAAGAGATTATTTAGGGAATGAATTTTTGGATCGAGTGAAAGCTCTAAGCAATGGATCTCCTGTTGGAAATGTTATGGAAAGTAGAGTTCAATTCTCCAATTCTGAGGGAGATTCTTTTACTGAAATGTATGATCCATTCCTTAATGGGGCATTCCGTGGAACAATTAACAAAATTGAGTCCCCCCGAATGCTGAACGATTCGATCATTTCGAATCTTTCGGATTTTACAGAGGTATTTATGAAAGACCGTAAAGAGGGATTACCAAATGATCCATTTGGGCATGGGTACCATATCTCTCATCATTGGCAGGAATTGGAACACGAAAGCTTTCGACTACCCTGGGAACCCTTACCTACAGATACTGTTCGTTCGCTCATTCCGATCACTAAATCATCGAAAAGAGTAAAAGTTGAACCTATTTCGAAACGGCTTTTAGCAGAACGAATAATTCCAAATCAAGCAAGGAAGATCTTTGAAGAATATTTGTCGAATATAGATTCTTCGGATATAGATTATTCTTTTGGTAACCTGATCTATCCAAAAGATTTGTTGGAAATGCCTTCTGATCAGATTCAAGAGATCTATGCAAAAGAGGATGATTCGTTGATACATTTATTGTGGTTGGAAATAGCCCTTCGAGTAGCCTATATAGATATTGTACCGGAAATTGCTTCATGTAATGAACGAATCTACACAAACTATTTGGTAAATATTTACAGCCGAATCGACGGTAGAAACGTTGCACCCACAGGTACCATAAAATGGGAATTGATTCTTTATCTTTTTACTACGGAAGAAAAGGTTACTTCGGAACAGAATTTACTTTTCGAGTCTTTGGCGCAACACGAGTGGACAATACTACGGAAATTTCGTGGAAATGTATCTACGGATGATTCAACGCAAACAAAAGATTTTATTACCCTTTACAGGGAAATACTATTAAAAGAACCTCTCCAAATTAGAGAGATCCGGAAACATGTGCCTCGATGGTCCTCTGGTTTGATGATGGGCGACTATGATGAGCTAACCGCAGTTTTAGCCACAACGAATAGGGTTCGTTCAAGAAAGGTCAGAAGTACGCTGACTTTTCGTCTTGGGCAAAGAAAAATAGTTATGAAACGTTATTTTCCCGAGTCAGATTATCGCCGGTCCTTAATCGTAGGATCCATACGTGCTCAAAGACGTAAAATTATGATATGGAAGGGGATACAACCGAATGTACATTCCTTTTTCTTTTTGGTAAGAATGGAAATACCCACTTATCCTAAAGATTATTACGACACGCCCGATTCTGATAGAGTTTATACAGAACAAATCAAGAAAGAAATTAGGAAAAAAATCCAGAGATCCAAAGAATTTGAGCCGGTCCCCTACAGTCTGACAATCGTTGAGTCCTTATGTGCACTGTGGTCGGAATTGAACCATTTAAGAGGTTTATTATTAGTGGCTCAATCAATTCTTAGAAAACGTATAATATTACCATCGCTTATAATAGCCAAAAATATTGGTCGTATATTAATATTTCAAGTCCCCGAATTTTCCGAAGATTGGGAAGAAATGAGGAGAGAAGTGCATATAAGATGCGCTCCTGATGGTACCGAATTTTCCCAAACAGAATTCCCAGACAAATGGAAAAAAAATGGTATGCAGATAAAGCTTCTATTTCCTTTTCGTTTGAAGCCTTGGCATAGATCCAAACCCCGATTTGAAAAAAGATTGCGTTGGAGTTATTTAACGACCCTTGGATTGGAAACTGACGTACCTTATGGTGATCCAAACCCAAAGCTAGGGCCTTTTTCCCAATTTTTGAAACCTATCTTCAAAAAATTGATCTTCAAAAAATTGAAAAGAGGATTTCTCATTTTCAAAAGATTGAAAAGAGGGTTGAGGAGAGAATTTATTATCTTCAAAAAATGGAAGAGACGATTGATGGGATCTACAGGAATAGGACGCGTTCCACGAGTTAGATATATAGACAAGAGTGAACTGAATGACCGGATACAAAATAAATTACTGAGTGAGACTACCTCTATGGGTAGTGCAAATGATTCACCAGAAGTTAATGATCAATTTGGATATGGAACCCGAACAATTAATGTTAAAGATCCAGATGATCGGACGACCACAATGAAGGAACGGATCGAATCTATCGCGATCATAAATAGCTCTCCTATAACTAGAATGTCTCTGGTGGATTCAGAGATTAATACCGGATCGAAGGGGAGTTTTAATATGTCGGGATCAACATTAAAAAAGCGATTGGTTCAGATTCGGCGAATACCTGGTCGATTTCGAAATAAAAGTGTCCAATTAATCCGAAAAAGCTTCTATTCAATGAAATTTTTGAAACTTTTTATCAAAAATGACCGAGATCTTTTACCAAGTGTTATTCATTTCATCGGGTCAAATATTCAATTTTGGATTCGATCCGCTTGGATCCGATCCACGGGGAATATAGCAACAATTTACGGACGAATATTCATTCTCAATAATGATATTTCAAGAAGAAATAGAGATAAAATTACCAACTACTATTTGATCAACGAAAAAATACAAGATTTTGAAATTCGTCCTGATCGAAACATGTGCTCAATGTCCCAAGCATATGTATTTCACAAGATATGGCAGATAAAGACAATGAACAGGTCCTATTCAAAGTATTTATTAGAATCTCGAGCCCAAACATCATATCCCTTGATAAAAAATAAGATCAAAGAATTCTTAGATATACAAAGAATATTGGATCACGAGAAACCACAAGATCTGAAGGAGAATGACTGGAAACAATGGTTGAAATGTTCTGACCGGTACCATTTATCCCCACAGATATGGTCTAGTATAAACCCACGGAAATGGAGAAATAGAGTCAGTAAGCAATGTACGTGCTATGAAGAACGATTAATTCCCTATGAACAACAAAAAGATTCTATATTTGCAGCTGTGATGGAACCTTCTTTGAAACTACTTCGGAAAATGAACAAACGTTACAGATACGATCTCTTATCATATAGTTATCTCGATTCGACAAAAGATTTGGATATTCTCAATTCGACAAAAGATTCAGATATTCTCAATTTGGCAAAAGATTCAGATATTAACGAACCACCAGTACAACCTGATATACCAAATGATCAAGATATTACCGATCGTGAAGGAATTCTCAGGAAAAAGTTGATTCGTGATATCCTCGAGGAGGATTGGAAGGGTACCGATTTCAATATCGTGAATGGTCATCGTTCTATTATTGATATTTACGATGCTATACGTTCTTGTACTTACAATCATACAACAATGATTGACAGGCAGAAGACTGATTTTATTACGAATCAGCAGGGGATTGATGAGGCGCGAAAAGACAATGTTAGCATTATGGATTCTCCGGAAATCGAGAAGAGAGGATCCGGATTAGATCTAAAATTCTGGTTATTCCCGGAACTTTTGGGAATCCATAATATATATGACACTAAATCGAAGCCCGTACCAAGAAAATCGTTTTTACGAGAAGAACGAGACCGGAAAAAGATGGAGGAAGAAGAACGGAAGGAAACAACAAATGTTATGGAACAAGGAATAGGTGCTAGATCATATGTTCAGAACAAAAAAGGAAAAGAGCATAATCGGAACGATGAATATGGTGAAGTAGAAGACCAACAAACTGGTGAAGTAGAAGACCAACAAATTGGTGAAGTAGAAGATCAACAAACTGGTGAAGTAGAAGATCAACAAACTGTTGAAGTAGAAGACCAACAAATTGGTGAAGTAGAAGATAAACAAACTGGTAAAGTAGAAGATAAACAAACTGGTAAAGTAGAAGATAAACAAACTGGTAAAGTAAAAGATCAACGAACTCATAAAGTTCTTGTTCAATACAAAACGGTACAAGCTATAGGGGAAGAAAGTGTATTAAAGCTGTCGAATATTTGCAGGGTTATGTCCGGAATTAAGGATACAGACCAATATCTTTGGACCAATATCCAAGAGCGAAATGTTAACCTGAATCTAATGTTCCTTCTTCTGAAGAAGGATAGCAATGAAAATGAAATACGGGAAGATGATCTTATTCAGGGGGATGTTCCGAGAAAGGTAAGCAGCGGAAATGAAATATGGGAAGATAAAAAAATAATAGTCTCCGAACCATATCGTTTATCAAGCATACCGAATGACCAATTCCTGATGTATAAAATCATAAGTATTTCATTGAAGTTTCAAAATAGAGCTCGGGAATGGATGGATGGAAATCTTTATGATGGATCTGTGCAACGCGGGGAAATTATGGGGGATGGAAAAAACATTTTGAGTTCCCTCAATTTAGAAGATATTTTGCTTCCAAAACGTCGCAGAGAATTTAGAATCCTGAATCGGTTTGATCCAGAAAACGATCATGCGGGATTTTCTAATGGAAAAGAAATAGACATACAAAATGACGAAGAACTCATGGGAAGAGACCAACATCTTAGCGCAGATACAACACAAAAAATTAAACGTTTTCTTTGGCCTAGTTATCGATTAGAGGATCTTATTTGCATGAATAGATATTGGTTCAATACAAATGATGGGAGTCGATCCGCAATGTTGAGAATACGTATGTATCCCCTAACTTTCAATTGATAGATTTTTTGTTTTAATTACGTTTTCATCGAAAGAATAGATTTATTCAATGGAGTTTCAGGATATCGCCAAAATTGAACCAATCTGTTCGTTTCATCAATGTGAAAACATTCTACCTCTCGTATCGTATTTTGCCATAGGTCCAAAACCAGATATTCCTCCAAGAAGATAGAAAGAATCCGACCAATTTTTATTCAATAGAAATGGTCGGAATGAATCAGAATTCTTATATGGACCATGAAAATGAAAGAATGGATCTAATTCTTTTTTCTGACTCGAGAAAAAAAAAAAAAAAAATTCCATTCAACTCCGGGAAAATTTGTTTTTTTATGATCAAGAATTTATCCATTAGTTCGTCTCTGATTCCTGATAAACAGAGAGGATCTGTTGAATCTCAGGTATTTTATTTAACCAATCGGGTCCTAAGACTTACCCAACATCTGCAATTGCATGGAAAAGACTATTCTTCCCAAAGAGGTTTGTGGAAAATTTTGGGCAAACGTAAGCAACTTTTGGTTTATCTCTACAAGAGGGATAAACTTCGTTACGATGATTTAATCGGTCGATTAGGTATTCGTGGGCTAAAAACCCGTTAATTTGAAAGTTTTCAATTCCCATTTTTAGAGATCCCGAATCCCAATTAGTCGTTCTTTTTTTCTCATTTATAATATGATCATGCTTGCTACAGAGAAAGACCCCCTGATGGTAAGTATGGGTTCTCATTATCCATCGATGCACGGTGTTCTTCGACTTATTACTAGATAGTCAAAATGTTATTGACTGTGAACCTCTACTCTATCAGATTTTTAACATAGGGGGAAGGATTGATAAAATTGTTTCTAATCGAACAATTGTTCAATATCTCCCCTATGTAACAAAATGAAATTATTTAGCTACTATGTTCGCAGAGGCAATAACGGAACGGTAAGCCGAAAAGATCGATCGGGAAATATGTATCCCAAAGGGATAGCTCTAGCAGAGTGATTATGCTAGAGTTGGGTTGTATAGCTTCTCATTTTTTATAGCCTGGGCTTTTAATAGCGGATATTGGTGCGCAAACTCTCTCTTCTTATATTTTCCACAAACTCCCTTCTCTCATATTTTTGTAGAGGGGGACATGATCTTATATATGATCTATTTCTGCTACAGGTATACAAATGATGCATAATCATTATATCACATGAATTATTTACTTAGACTATTAAATATCCCTATAACAAATTGATACCATCCCCATCAGAACGATTTCGTGGATGAATACACTTAGGATTCTTTCAAAGTATTGCTTGTGGAGTATACATGTATGTCTGATCAATCTACCCATTGTTGATTGGAAATTTGGAAGATATATTGGGAAAAACTATTGGGAATTTAGAATCTTTTTTTTTTTTTCCATGAATTTGTATCTTTCATGGAAATTATGTCAAGTATTGTCCCACAAATTGTCTTTCGATGATTGAAGAATATGAACTCCCGACCTATGATCGTCATGAATTTCATTATGATGATATGGTTCCGGGACGTTTACCGATATCAGTAATTGAATGAAGACTCGATCGAGCATACACTTATTCGAGTTCGAAGTGCTTTCTTCATTATCTATTGGTATTTATCTGGTCACGATTCAGAACAGAGCACTTATGTGTTGCCAATACTGCATGCGGTCGATCCAAATCCAGTAGCATTTTTTCATTATCTTAGAATATACTCGGCGAGTAAAGGGAGACATTTTTTTGTTATAGCTATTGCAGCCGCCGAAGCAGTTATTTAATCAGCTACTGTTCTGGCAATCGTATCATATAATCGACTCGTATCGATCAATTTCATTTGTCGAAATGGTGATAGAGTATCATATATATGATCTATAGATTAGGAATCAATATATCTATTTCTATCCAAAAAGATCATGGGTATATCTCATAAGATTTATCTATTCTATATGACCAGAATCTCTCGAAATCTATATAGTATTATGATCGATCAAAAACATGATGAATACATCCATATAAAACTCATTATGAAAATGACCTGTCACAATTGGACCATATTCGGGGTGATCTGGAGGGATCGAAATGGGACAAATATCTTTGTTCCATTGAAAAAATAAAGAACCTTAACATATTGGTTCCAAACATAATTGATAGTACAATTATCGATTCGTTTTATATTCATAATATCCCGTTATTAGCCATCTTTATTGGGCATATATTAGAAGATTTGGCTATATATGATCTTATCAATTTAAAAAACTTTTTACTAACTAATGGAGATCCAATGGCACATTCGGTCAAAATTTATGATACATGTATTGGTTGTACCCAATGCGTACGAGCTTGTCCCACAGATGTATTGGAAATGATACCTTGGGAAGGATGTAAAGCTAAGCAAATTGCTTCTGCTCCAAGAACAGAAGACTGCGTAGGTTGTAAGCGGTGCGAATCCGCTTGTCCGACAGATTTCTTGAGTGTACGTGTTTATTTATGGCATGAGACGACTCGCAGTATGGGTCTAGCTTACTAATCAATATGCACAATAAAAATGGTGAAATCCATCTCATATTTTCAATTTTTTTTTTTTTTCTCCACTGATAAAAACCTTTATCATACTTGATCCAAGATCTCGAGTATGGGTTTTTATCAGTGGAGAGAGAGATGGAAAGTCTCTTCCATCTCTATAATTAGCGAATTACCTTAGCTCGATCCAAAATATTTGTTAGTTCGCCCATATCTGCAGATTCCTTAATGCTTTTATTTCCCCTCCCATAGAGGGAGGGAATGAGCTGATTCGATGGTATACTCTAGGTATTTGTTTACTAGAACTCCTTTTAATTACCTATACATTCCGTCCGTTACTATTTCCAATTCGATAATGAATTGATCCAATTCAAAAAAGAAAGATTATAGCTGGATAGATCTTATTTATTTTCATTGGAGACTGGGAATTAACGGACTTTCCATTGGACCTATTTGACGGAATTTCTTACCACTTTGGACATTTCAGTTGCTTGGCTAGTTACTCAAAATCCTCGATTTTTTTTTTTTCATTTACTAATTCATTTTAACAATGTACAGTGACCAATTAGGATCATTTGCTTCTCGAGATATTCTAGTTTTCTTTCCTATGCGGGAACTGCAATTTCCCTTCACCCACTTCTATCCGTGCGGAGGGGGGGGGGGAAAGACGTGTATATTTGGCCACAAAGTTCATTTTGTACACTGCAGGTGGTTCTATCTTTCCCCTAATCGGAGCGAGAAGTATGGGTCTCCAGGGATCTTATGAACCAACATTAGGTTCATAAATATTGGATAAGAACTATTATCCCGTAATACTAAAAATAATATTATTATTAGGGTTCTTCATCACTTATGCAATCAAATCGCCAATTTTTCCCTTACATACTTGTTTAAATTAGAGGGTATGGGTTAATCCGAACATGGAATTGCTACCTCATGCTCATTTTATATTTATTTTCGCTGTGGTTGGTAATGATAGGAGCGGTTAAAATCGTCTATGCAGCTCCAGTTTCTCTGGGTCAACGGAATTGGAAAGGGAGGATAGTGTTCAGTATCCCGTATGGGTTTTGTAATTTTTGGTTCCATGGCAGATACAGGTCCCAATGGATCCTTTTTCAAACGATCTATCATGGATCAATTGGTACGGCACTTGAGAGATTAATGGAATGAAATGGAGCAAATAAACAATTCAATTCTTTCTCTTTTTTTTTTTTCTAATATAGTTCAAGTTATTTCAAGTAATGATTCCATCATTCTATAATAAATCTTTGAAATAACTTGGACCAGTTATTGATGTCACTTATCAATTACATAAAGGAACTGGATCGAATCTATTCTTTTTTCCCTCCGGGAATTCGGTCCATTTATGGTTCTATGTTAGATCAACCATCCATAGCTGTGTAACCCTATTCCTAATAGATCGACCCCCAAATAACGGATCCAAACTATAGAAAATCCTAAAGAAGCCACAATTGCCGGTTCCTTACCCTGCCAACCCTTATTCATTCTAGTATGCAGATAAATTGCGAATATGGTCCAAGTAATTAATGCCCAAGTCTCTTTTGGATCCCAGCTCCAATAAGATCCCCATGCTTCATTGGCCCATATTGCTCCAGAAAGAGTACCTATGGTTGAAAGAGAAAAACCGGGACCAATCGCACGATAACTCCAATGATCTAATTGTTTGATCAATTGACATTTACGATAATTCGTTGATGAAAAATCAAAAGTGTATTGCAAATCACTTTTGATTTTTTCATGTGAATCAAAATTTTCATTGGGAAGAATGGATCGGGAAAAGAAATTGTCCATCGCACCGAGAAGAACCTGTCTATTTACTCCGGACATAATAACTAGAAGAGCTATTGATGCTAGGGATCCACATAAAAGGGTTACATAGCTAAACAATATCATACTTACATGCATCATTGACCAATGAGATTGTAGCGCGGGTACTAACATTCCGGATCGTTGCATTTCCTCCGGAAGACCTAAAGTAGCAAAACCATGAGTTAACATAGCACTCGGCGCAGTAATTGCACCTAACCACCGATCATCTTGGCTCCGTATTTCTAGAACTATATGGAGCACGGATGAACTCCAGGAAAGGAACATGAATGATTCGTACAAATTACTCAACGGTAAATGTCCCGAATAAAACCAACGAGTAATTAATAATCCCGTTGTACAAAGAAAAGTAACTATCATGCCCTTTCCTCCCGAACTGCTTAGTCCTTCAATTCGATAAACTAAGGTTCCCCAATAAATGAGAGTTACAACCAAAATGAGAGAAAAAGAGATGTGAGCCAATATATGTTCTAAAGTTATGAATATCATATTCAACCCATTTATTCATTTTATTTCCAAATGAGATCTATGATGGAAAGATAAGTTTTATTTATCACAATGGAAATAGATTGAACAGATATTGCTACATAGGAAGAAGTTATTGAGGGGATCTTATTTTCAAAATGCCGCCACTCGGATTTGAACCGAGATGCTCTCGCACTGCTTCCTAAGAGCAGCGTGTCTACCAATTTCACCATGGCGGCTTCGTAGGGACCATACTAGCTTATTTACACCAGATCGTCAATGTTATGGAACGTGTCTAGCAGAGGGAGTAATCTGTGAATATAACGTCCAAATAAAATATAAGTTCGGGCATTTACATTTGAATCAATTTTATGTTGGTTTATGATTATAACGGAGCATGGCGCAGCTTGGTAGCGTGCCATCTTGGGGTGATGGAGGTCGTGGGTTCAGATCCCACTGCTCCGAAAGAGAATAATAAAATAGTCACATGCGTTATCGGACAAGGAATATCTTTCAATTTTTGCTCACGATGGGAAGAATCGGAGCAGCTAGATTCCAAACAATAAAGAGAGATACATAGTTATATCATAACTTTCCAATCTTTTTGATTGGTTTGAGCATATACATATCTAGAATAAAACTATGTTTCTGATCCATGATCTCCCATATGATTATTCTCCAATATTTTGTTGGACTTTCTAATTTTAGGGAAGACATCCAAATATATTGATAGCTCACAATAATATGACATACGGGTTAATATACAGGCTGCTAATCAATTAATTGATCCTATTTTGAGCTACGGAGATGTAGAAAGGGGTTTTATTAAAAGATGATGACTTTGAGTTCTCCTAAAGGATTTAGCACTTTTTTCTATACAACCATAAAAGAGGGAAAGAATGGGTTCAGAGATGAATCATTGGTAGGAGCAGAAGCAGAAGAAGGATGAATCGAGATATCTGGAACTACGAACTAGTAATTATTTGCTATAGAGCAATAACCTCCATCTATTACGAAATGCACGAGCTATTTCATAATTCAATAATATAATCTCTATGCATGATTCCCTAGGTTCTGTGCTATTCTTTATCAAAAAG